TTAAAAATAAGCTAAATAAAGCTTTTGGGCTCATACCTCAAATATAAAGAAATCCTTTTTTTTAAATAAAGTGCCTGATAAAAGGATTATTCTGATAGAATAAATTATGTAATTTTTTACCTTTATTATATTTTATAGAATTAAACTATATCTAATAATTTCAAAAATTATTGTGCATCTTACACTAAAATATATTTAAATGATAAATTCATTTTAAAGAAATTATTTCTTATTTTAAATTTTATTTTTTTTTAACTCTAATAAAATATTTTTTCTATTTACTTTATTTTTTAGAACCTTAATTTCAATCTCCTCTAATTCTTGATTAGGCTGTTGAATTGGATTAGAAATTAATTTATTAAGATTTATCCCCCTTATTACTAACCCCAATAACTTATTAAATTCTGAAGCCTCTTTAAAATATTTTTTAACCCAAACTATTGCATCAATTAATCTTTTATTTGCTATTATTTTAAGTTTATTTTTAATAAAAAATTTTTTTATAAATAATTTCATTTCAACCTTAATTAATTCCTCCCTACTAATAAAAATAGGATCTGCCCCCTTTCATTTCTGATTCCCTAATATTATAGAAGGTCTTTCTTGATTTAATTGTTTTATTTTAATAACTTGACAAAAAATTACCCCTATAATTTTATTATCATATTATTTTAATATAAATTTTTTAATATTTATTTTAATTTTAAATAGTTTAATTGGAGCTATTGGAGGATTTAATCAAACTTCTTTACGAAAATTAATAGCATTTTCATCAATTAATAATTTAGGTTGAATATTGTCTGCCTTATTAATCAGAGAAAATTTATGAATAATTTATTTTTGTCTTTATTCATTTTTAATTAGTATTATATGTTTTTTATTTTATACACTAAATATTTTTTATATAAATCAATTATTTAATTTTAATATTAATTTTTCAATTAAATTTTCAATTATAATTAATTTTCTTTCCTTAGGAGGCTTACCCCCATTCTTAGGATTTTTCCCTAAATGATTAATTATTAATTATTTAATTTTAAATAAATTGTATATTATTTCTTTTTTTTTTATTTTCATAAGATTAATTATATTAATTTTTTATATTCGTATTATTTATTCCTCTTTTATATTTTTCTCATTTAAATTTAAATGATACAAAATTTTTATTAAAAATAATTATTTAATTATAATTAATTTTTTTAGTTTTATTTCACTATTAGGAATAATTCTTAGAACTTTATTTTTCCTTTAAGGTTTTAAGTTAATTTAAACTAATAATCTTCAAAATTATTTATAAAGAAATCTCTTTAAGCCTTAGTATTATTATACCCCATAAAATTTGCAATTTTATATCAAATTATGACTATAAGGCTTAGTAAAAGAGAATTTCTCGTAAATAAATTTACAATTTATCGCTTTAACCTCAGCCATTTTACTAAATGCGAAAATGACTTTTCTCTACTAATCATAAAGATATTGGAACTTTATACTTTATTTTTGGAATTTGAGCTGGAATAGTAGGTACTTCATTAAGTCTTATTATTCGAACAGAATTAGGAAATCCAGGATTTTTAATTGGAGATGATCAAATCTATAATACTATTGTTACAGCCCATGCTTTTATTATAATTTTTTTTATAGTTATACCTATTATAATTGGAGGATTTGGAAACTGATTAATCCCCCTTATACTGGGAGCCCCTGATATAGCTTTCCCCCGAATAAACAATATAAGATTTTGACTACTTCCCCCCTCATTAACCCTTTTAATTTCAAGAAGTATCGTAGAAAATGGAGCTGGAACAGGATGAACGGTTTATCCCCCCCTTTCATCTAATATTGCCCATGGAGGATCTTCTGTAGATTTAGCAATTTTTTCCCTCCATTTAGCTGGAATTTCTTCAATTTTAGGAGCAATTAATTTTATTACAACAATTATTAATATACGAATTAATAATATATCTTATGATCAAATACCCCTATTTGTATGAGCTGTTGGAATTACTGCCTTATTACTTTTACTATCGTTGCCTGTTTTAGCTGGAGCTATTACAATACTTTTAACTGATCGTAATTTAAATACTTCATTTTTTGATCCTGCAGGAGGAGGAGACCCCATTCTTTATCAACATTTATTCTGATTTTTTGGCCACCCAGAAGTATATATTTTAATTTTACCAGGATTTGGTATAATTTCCCACATTATCTCTCAAGAAAGAGGTAAAAAAGAAACTTTTGGTTGTTTAGGGATAATTTATGCTATATTAGCAATTGGATTACTAGGATTTATTGTTTGAGCTCATCATATATTTACAGTAGGAATAGATATTGATACCCGAGCTTATTTTACATCAGCTACAATAATTATTGCTGTACCAACAGGTATTAAAATTTTTAGTTGATTAGCAACCCTTCATGGAACTCAAATTAATTATAGACCCTCTATACTTTGAGGGTTAGGATTTATTTTTTTATTTACTGTAGGGGGATTAACTGGAGTAATTTTAGCTAACTCTTCTATTGATATTGCTCTTCATGATACTTATTACGTTGTAGCTCACTTTCATTATGTTTTATCTATAGGAGCTGTATTTGCCATTCTAGGAGGATTTGTTCACTGATATCCTCTTTTTACAGGATTAGTTTTAAACCCATATTTACTAAAAATCCAATTTATTTCAATATTTATTGGAGTTAATTTAACTTTTTTCCCCCAACATTTTTTAGGGTTAGCCGGAATACCTCGACGATACTCAGATTACCCAGATAATTACTTATCTTGAAATATTATTTCTTCATTAGGGTCTTATATTTCTCTTTTTTCAATAATAATAATTATTATTATTATTTGAGAATCAATAATTTATCAACGTATTATTCTATTTTCATTAAATATACCTTCCTCAATTGAATGATATCAAAATTTACCCCCAGCAGAACATTCCTATAATGAATTACCTATTTTAAGTAATTTCTAATATGGCAGATTATATGTAATGGATTTAAACCCCATTTATAAAGGTTTATCCTTTTTTTAGAAATGGCAACATGATCTAATTTTAATTTCCAAAATAGAGCTTCTCCCCTTATAGAACAAATTATTTTTTTTCATGATCATACCCTAATTATTTTAATTATTACTACTATTTTAGTTTCATATTTAATATTAAGTTTATTCTTTAACAAATATATTAATCGATATTTAATAGAAAGACAATTAATTGAATTAATTTGAACTATTCTTCCTGCTATTACCTTAATTTTCATTGCCCTTCCTTCATTACGTTTATTGTACCTTCTTGATGAATTAAATAACCCTTTAATCACCCTAAAATCAATTGGACATCAATGATATTGAAGTTATGAATATTCAGATTTTAATAATGTTGAATTTGATTCTTATATAAGTCAATTTGATAATAATAACAATTTTCGCCTTTTAGATGTAGATAACCGAATTATTTTACCTATAAATAATCAAATTCGAATTTTAATTACAGCTACTGATGTTATCCATTCATGAACAGTACCTTCCCTGGGGGTGAAAGTTGATGCAAATCCTGGTCGTTTAAACCAAACCAGATTTTTTATTAATCGACCAGGTATTTTTTTTGGTCAATGCTCTGAAATTTGTGGGGCTAATCATAGTTTTATACCAATTGTAATTGAAAGTATTTCAATTAAAAATTTTATTAATTGAATTAATAATTATTCATCATTAGATGACTGAAAGCAAGTATTGGTCTCTTAAACCATTTTATAGTAATTTAGCAATTACTTCTAATGACAAAGAATTAGTTAAACTATAACATAAATATGTCAAATTTAAATTATTACTTTAGTAATATTCTTTTATCCCACAAATAATACCAATTAATTGATTATTTTCCCTATTTTTATTTATTTGCATTTTTATTTTATTTAATACTATTAATTATTTTATCTTCAATTATAACTACAATAATAAAAATTTATCAAAAATTTTTCCATTAAAAAATAATTTTTATTGAAAATGATAAGTAATTTATTCTCAATTTTTGACCCCTCTACTAATATCTTTAATTTACCTCTTAATTGAATTAGAACATTTATTGGATTAATATTTATTCCCTATTCATTTTGATTTTTACCTAATCGTTACTTTATGATATGAAATTTTATTTCAACTAAACTCCATAATGAATTTAAAAATCTTATAGGGCCAAATAGTTTAAATGGATCAACATTTATTTTTATCTCTCTTTTTTTTTTCGTACTTTTTAATAATTTTTTAGGATTATTTCCTTATATTTTTACAAGAACTAGTCACCTAAATATATCTTTAACTTTATCTTTAACTCTTTGATTGAGATTTATAATTTATGGCTGAATTAATAACACTCAACACATATTTATTCATATAATTCCCCAAGGAACTCCTTCAATTCTTATACCTTTTATAGTATTAATTGAAACAATTAGAAATATCATTCGACCAGGAACTTTAGCTGTTCGACTAACAGCTAATATAATTGCAGGACATTTATTATTAACTTTATTGGGAAATTCTGGTATAAATATGCCTAATTACTTATTAATTATTTTAATTTTTACACAAATTTTATTATTAATTTTAGAATTTGCAGTTGCAATTATTCAATCATATGTAATTACTATTTTAAGAACTCTTTATTCTAGTGAAACTAATTAATGAAAATAACACATAATCATCCTTACCATTTAGTGGATTTTAGCCCTTGACCTCTTACAGGAGCTCTTGGAGTTATAACTCTTGTTACAGGAATAATCAAATGATTCCATAATTTTAATATAAATCTTTTAATTTTAGGATATTTAATTATTATTTTAACTATATATCAATGATGACGAGATATTTGTCGAGAAGGAACTTTTCAGGGAAAACACACTCTTCTAGTCTCTAATGGTCTTCGATGAGGAATAATTTTATTTATTGTATCAGAAATCTTTTTTTTTTTATCATTCTTTTGAGCTTTTTTCCATAGCAGTTTATCGCCTAATATTGAAATTGGAGCTATATGACCCCCTATAAGAATCATCCCATTTAATCCCTTTCAAATTCCACTATTAAACACAATTATTCTTATTAGATCAGGAATTACAGTAACATGAGCTCATCATAGACTTATAGAAAACAACTTCTCCCAAACTATACAAGGATTAATTATTACTATTATATTAGGAATTTATTTTACCATTCTACAAGCATATGAATATATTGAAGCCCCCTTTACTATTGCAGATAGAATTTACGGATCAACTTTCTTTATAGCAACAGGATTCCATGGAATCCATGTAATTATCGGAACTTTATTTTTACTTACATGTTTTATTCGCCACTTAAATAATCACTTTTCTAATAACCATCATTTTGGATTTGAAGCAGCAGCTTGATATTGACATTTTGTAGATGTAGTATGATTATTTCTTTATATTTCAATTTATTGATGAGGTAATTAATTATTTATATAATATATTTAGTATATTTGACTTCCAATCAAAAAGTTTAATAAAATTTAATATAAATAATTTTTTGTTTATTAATTTTTTCAATAATTATTTTAGCAATTTCTAATATTTTTATTTTTTTGTCACTTATCATCTCTAAAAAATCAATTATAGACCGAGAAAAATGTTCACCATTCGAATGTGGATTCAACCCCATAAATTTACCTCGAATTCCATTTTCATTGCATTTTTTTTTGATTACTGTAATTTTCTTAATTTTTGACATTGAAATTGCTTTAATTTTACCTATAATTATTTCATTTAAAAGAGTTAATTTTATTATTTGATGAAAAATTAGATCATTCTTTATAATTATACTTTTAATCGGATTATATCATGAGTGAAACCAAAATATACTAAATTGAACTATTTAAAAAGGATTATAGTTTAATAAAACATTTGATTTGCACTCAAAAAATATTGATAATCAATTTATCTTAAATAAGAAGCAATATTGCATTTAATTTCGACTTAAAAGATAGAGTTTTTACTCCTTATTTAAATTAATTGAAACCAAAATAGAGGTATATCACTGTTAATGATAAAATTGAATTTTAATTCCAATTGAAATATAAATTAATTAAGCTGCTAACTTAATTTATAGTGATTTAATTCATTAATATTTCTTAATTTATATAGTTTATATATATAAAACATTACATTTTCATTGTAAAAATAAAAAAATTTTTTTATAAATATATTTAAAGATTTTAATTATCTCCTTAATATCTTCAATATTATACTCTAACTATAAGCTATTTAAATTTACAATATTATAACTATAATAATATAAATTATTACTCATAAAATAAATCTATATAAATAAATTTTAAAATTATTTATTTGATAAATATAATTAATTAAAGAATAATATTTAATAATCTTATAAATACCTTGTCCTCTATATAACTCTCTTCAACCTATGTCAATATTTTTTAATAATTTTTGCCCAAAATTTAAATAAAAATAATTTAAACCATAAGTTGATAATCTAGGTATAAATCATATTAAAGTCAAAAAAAAACTTAAATTATAAGTTAATAAAAATTTATTTAAAGAATAAATTTTTATATTTCTAATTAAAATTCCTATTACTAAACCCAATAATGTTACATAAATAACTATTATTTTTATATTATAAGGTAAATAAATTAAAAAAGGATAAGAAAAAATTATTCATCTTAACCCACCCCCAGAAACCAAACTTATAAATAGTAAAATAAATATACTTTTTAATATAATATAATCTTCCTCAAACAAATTATAAATAGATAGTAAATTATAATCATTTACCATCAAATATATTAATAAACGAATAGTATAAAATATAGTTAAACCAGTTGAAATATAATATAAAAAAAAAATTAAAAAATTAATATTTCTTATTCTAACAACCTCCAAAATTAAATCCTTAGAATAAAATCCTGCTAAAAAAGGAATCCCACATAAAGCCAAATTTGAAATATTTAAACATAAAGAAGTTAAAGGAATGTATAAACTTAACCCCCCTATTATTCGAATATCTTGATTATCATTTATTAAATGAATCACTTTACCGGCACATATAAATAATAAAGCTTTAAATATAGCATGTGTTAATAAATGAAAATAAGCTAATTCATAATTTCCCATACTTAAAATTCTTATTATTAAACCTAATTGTCTTAATGTTGATAAAGCAATAATTTTTTTTAAATCAAACTCATAATTTGCACAAATCCCAGCCATAAATATAGTTAATCCCGATAATAATAAAAAAAACTTAATAAATAAAGTATCTATTAATAAATTATTAAAACGAATTAACAAATAAATACCAGCAGTCACTAAAGTAGAAGAATGTACCAAAGCTGAAACAGGGGTAGGAGCTGCTATAGCAGCTGGTAATCAAGATCTAAAAGGAATTTGAGCTCTTTTAGTTATAGCGGCCAAAATAATCATAATACTAATAATTTTTATAGGTAAATCATTTGATATAAAATTCATGTAAAAAATATAATTTCATCTTCCATAATTTATTATTCAAGCAATAACTATTAAAATTATCACATCCCCAATACGATTAGATAAAACAGTTAATATGCCCGCATTATAAGATTTAACATTTTGATAATAAATTACCAAACAATAAGATACCAACCCTAATCCATCTCACCCCAAAATAATTCTAATTATATTTGGACTAATAATCAATAAAATTATTGAAAGTACAAATAATAAAACCAAAATAATAAAACGATTTAAATTTAACTCAGATCTCATATAACTTTTTCTATAAAAAATAACAGAAGAAGAAATTAAAGAAACAAATATTATAAACGTTAAAGATAAAGAATCCAATAAAATAGATATAACTAAATTTATTGAATTAAATGAAATAATTTCCCACTCTAAAAATAATACTATTTCATTTATAATAAAATAAATTGACATAAAAAAATTAATTAATATAAAAAAAAACAAAAAAAAAAATCTAATAAAACATAATGAATGTTTATTAATGATTTAAAATGATAAACTCCTCATATTTTTGACTCCACAAATCAATATTTTTATTAAATTATTTAAATAAAATCAAATTATTCTATAATCAATCTTTAATACTAACATATTTAAAGGTAATCAATGTAATATTAATATTAAATATTCACGAGAAACTCCTGTATAAAATCTATACAAACCAATATTATACTTCCCATGTTGAGTATAAGAATATAAATATAATCTATACCCAGCTCTAAAAAATGAAATTATTATTAATATAATTATAGTTAATCAAGACCAACTAATTAATCTGTTAATTAGTCTAATCTCCCCCACCAAATTTAACGAGGGGGGAGCTGCTATATTAGAAGATAATATTAAAAATCATCACAATCTTAAAGAAGGTATGAAATTTATTAAACCCTTATTTATAAATAATCTTCGACTTCTTAATCGTTCATAATTAATATTAGATAAACAAAATATCCCAGAAGAACATAAACCATGACTAATTATTAAAATGTAAGAACCAATAAACCCTCAATAATTTATTGTTATAATACCCCCAATTACAATGCTTATATGACAAACCGAAGAATAAGCAATTAAAGACTTTATATCAATTTGACAAAAACACTTTAATCTAATATAAAACCCCCCAATTAATCTAATAATAACCCAAATAAAATTTAATTTTAACCCAATTTTTTGTAAAATAATTAAAATCCGTAAAAGTCCATAACCCCCTAATTTTAATATAATAGCAGCTAAAATTATTGACCCAGAAATTGGAGCCTCAACATGAGCTTTAGGTAACCATAAATGAACAAAATATATTGGTATTTTTACTAAAAAAGCTAAAATTAAACAAATATATAAGAATATAAAATTATAATCATAAAATTTCATAAAATATATTATTATACAATGTATCTCTCTATAAATATAAAAAATTCCTACTAATAATGGTAAAGAAGCAAATAAAGTATAAAATAATAAATATAAACCTGCCTGAATTCGCTCAGGTTGATACCCTCACCCAATAATTAATATTAAAGTAGGAATTAATCTTCCCTCAAAAAATAAATAAAATAAAAATAAATTTATTACTCTAAATGTTAAATATAATATTATTAATAATATAATAATATTAAATAAAAAGAAATTCTCATAAAATTTCAATTTTATTAAACTTTCTCTAGCTATGATTATTAAAAAACTAATTCAGATTCTTAGTAAAATTAAACCATAAGAAATTAAATCACACCCTAATATATATCTCAAATTACAAAAATTTATAATATTTATAGATAAATTTATAAATAATAAAACTATAATTATTATTATATTCTGAACCATTCAAAATATATTTTTTTTTAAACATAATGGCATTATAAAAATAAGCATTATTAAAAATTTTATCATTTTTAAATTAATCTAAATCTTTGAAAATAGTCATTCCCATGAGTTCGAATTATAGAAACTAAAATTGATAAGCCTAAGGCCCCCTCACACACAGAAAAAACTAAAAAAACTATTAATATATATAATCTATAATCAACTATTATTAAATATAATATTAAAGAAAAAAAAATTCTTAATACAATAAATTCCAAACTTATTAAAACAATTAATAAATGTTTATGTTTTCTAACAAAAATTATATTTCCAAATAAAAATATAATAAAAATTATTGTTCATATATTTAATATTATCATTTGTTTTTATAATTTAATTAAAATATTGGTCTTGTAAATCAAAAATAAGAAATTTCTTTTAAAACTTCAAAGAAAAAGAAATTCTTTATCTATAATCTCCAAAATTATAATTTTTTTTAAACTATTCTTTGATATCATAAAAATATTTATATCTTTTATAGTAATTTTAATTTCTATTTTTATATTCTTTATCAACCACCCTATTTCCATAGGATTATTAATTCTTTTACAAACTTTACTTCTATGTTTATTATTAGGAATACTTATTAATTCATATTGATTTTCTTATATTTTATTTTTAGTTTTCTTAGGAGGTTTATTAGTTTTATTTATTTATATTTCAAGAATTGCTTCTAATGAATTTTTAAATATTTCTATTATTAATAAATTTATCATTTTTATTCCCTTATTAATTTTAATTATAACTATTTTTATAAAAAATAACTTAAATTGATTAAACTTTTCTTTTAACGAAGATATAAATAACTTTTTTAATTTATTTCTATTTTCCGATAAAGAAAATAATACTAATTTATTTAAACTATACAATGAACAAACTTATTTATTAATAATTATAATAATTATTTATTTATTTATTACTTTAATTGCAGTAGTAAAAATTACAAATATTTTTTTTGGGCCTCTCCGATCTTTTAACTAATGATAAATTTCTATAAACCTATTCGAAAAACTCACCCAGTCCTTAAAATTATTAATGGATCTCTTATTGATTTACCAACACCTTCTAATATTTCAGTATGATGAAATTTTGGATCTTTACTAGCTTTATGCTTAATAACCCAAATTATTACAGGATTATTTTTAACTATATATTATACAGCAAATATTGAATTAGCATTTTTTAGTGTAAATTATATCTGCCGAAATGTTAATTACGGATGATTAATTCGTACTCTCCATGCCAATGGAGCCTCTTTTTTTTTTATTTGTATTTATATTCATATTGGACGAGGAATTTATTATGAATCTTTTAACCTTTTTTATACTTGAATAATTGGGGTAATTATTTTATTTTTATTAATAGCTACAGCTTTTATAGGATATGTTCTTCCCTGAGGACAAATATCTTTTTGAGGGGCTACAGTAATTACAAACCTATTATCAGCTATCCCATATCTCGGAACTCTATTAGTAAATTGAATTTGAGGGGGATTTGCTGTAGATAATGCAACCCTTACCCGATTTTATACTTTCCATTTTCTTTTACCCTTTATTCTTCTTATAATAATTATAATTCATTTATTATTCCTCCATCAAACAGGATCTAATAACCCATTAGGAATTAATAGTAATTTAGATAAAATTCCTTTCCATCCATTTTTTACTTTTAAAGACTTAATTGGATTTATCATTTTAATTTTAATTTTAACTCTTTTAACATTAACTAATCCTTATCTTTTAGGGGATCCTGATAATTTTATTCCGGCAAACCCACTAGTAACCCCTATTCACATTCAACCAGAATGATATTTTCTATTTGCTTATGCCATCTTACGATCAATTCCCAATAAACTTGGAGGTGTTATTGCTCTAGTAATATCAATTTTAATTTTAATTATTCTTCCATTTACATTTAATAAAAAAATTCAAGGAATACAATTTTATCCCCTTAATCAAATATTATTTTGATCCATAATTGCAACAGTCATTTTATTAACATGAGTTGGAGCTCGACCCATTGAAAATTTATATGTAATTACAAGTCAACTACTAACAATTTACTATTTCTCTTATTTTATTATTAACCCTATTTTAAATAAATTTTGAGATAATTTAATCTTTAAATCATAATCCTTAATTAATGAGCTTGTCATTAAGCATTTGTTTTGAAAACTTAAGAAAGAATAATTACATAATTCTATTAATTTATACTAAATTTATTTTATAATTTATTATTATTTTTAAGCCAATAAAAAATAATAAGTAATTTAAAGAAATAGGTAGATATCTTTTTCAACATAAATATATTAACTTATCATAACGATAACGGGGTAATGTCCCTCGAACTCAAATAAATAAGAAAGAAATTATAATTATTTTTAAATAAAATAATAATCTTAAATCATAACCTCCCATATAAACAATAACAAATAATAAACTTATAAATAAAATTCTTGAATATTCTGCTAAAAAAATTAAAGCAAATCCCCCTCTTCTATATTCAACATTAAATCCCGAAACTAATTCTCTTTCCCCCTCAGCAAAATCAAAAGGAGTTCGATTTACTTCCGCTATTAGTGAAGATAAAAAACATAAACTTAAAGGAAATATTATAAATAAAAATCAAATTAATATTTGATAATCTATAAATTTCAATAGATTGAAATCTATAATTAAAATAATTCTAGATATTATAATTAAAATTAAACTAACTTCATAAGAAATAGTCTGAGCTACAGCTCGTAATCCCCCTAATAAAGAATAATTTGTATTGGAAGATCAACCAGCAATTATTACAGTATAAACACCTAAACTTATGCAACATAAAAAAAATAATACTCCTATATTAAATATAATCAAATTAAAATAATAAGGAATTACCATTCAAATTATTAAAGACAACATAAATCTCAAAACAGGAGAAAAATAATAAAAAATATAATTTGAATAATTTAAATAAATCTGTTCTTTTGTAAATAATTTCACAGCATCTGAAAAAGGCTGAAGTAAACCTATAAATCCAACCTTATTAGGACCTTTTCGAATTTGAATGTAACCTAAAACCTTACGCTCTAATAAAACTAAAAAAGCAACCCCAATTAACACTCCAATAATTAAAATTAAAACCCCAATAATTATATTAAAAAAATCTATTATCATTACTATCTATATAATTAATTATATATTTATGACTTCTAAAACCATTACATTTTTCTGCCAAAATAGTAATTTATTTTTATATAAATTAATAACATTCTTTATTATTAAAATTATTTTTAATATTTGATCCTTTCGTACTAAAACATTATCTTTTCCTAAAGATAGAAACCAACCTGGCTTACACCGGTTTGAACTCAGATCATGTAAGATTTTAATGATCGAACAGATCAAAATTTTAAACTTTTGCATTTAAATTTTATCTTAATCCAACATCGAGGTCGCAAACTTTTTTTTTTATCTGAACTAAAAAAAAATATTACGCTGTTATCCCTAAGGTAATTTTTTCTTATAATCATTATTAATGGATCATATAATCATTTATTTATGGTCAATTTTTAAAAAAAGTTAATTTAATTTTTCTATCACCCCAATATAATATTCAATTATATTTTAATATTAATTTTAATATATATTCAAAATATAACTAAATATAAAACTCTATAGGGTCTTCTCGTCTTTTAAAATTATTTTAGCTTTTTAACTAAAAAATAAATTTTTAATAATAATTAAGAGACAGTTAATATTTCATCAAATCCTTCATACAAGTTTTCAATTAAAAAACTAATGATTATGCTACCTTTGTACAGTCAATATACTGCAGCCCTTTAATATAATATCAGTGGGCAGATTAGACTTTAAATTATACCCAAAAAGACATGTTTTTGATAAACAAGTGAATATTTTATTTTGCCGAATTCCTTTTAATTAATTTTATTTTTATATTTAACAAATAAAATTATTATTTATACTAATTTTATCATTATTACTAATTTTCCCCCATTAAAAATTATTATTTTATAAAAATTTAAATTTCCCCCATTAAATTTTATTTTTTATAAAATTTTTTATAATAAATTATAATTTCTAAACAATATAAATTTTAAAAATTTTAATTTTAATTAATTTTTATTATAAACTTTTAATTTAAAGCTTATCCCTTAAAATATTAAATATAAATTTTTATAATTTTTTTTATTAAATTATAAAATTATTTAAATTTAAAATTAAATTTTTTTCTAAAATAACTAGATATATTTAAAAACGATTAACATTTCATTTCAAATTAACTATTAAAAATAATTATGTTACATTAACTTTTATAATTAATTAACTCTTTTAAATTCGAGATTTTTTTAATTAAAAAATTTTATTTAATAAACTCTGATACACAAGATACAATAAATTAAATTTTCTTTCCAATTAATTAATTTTTAAATTATTTCAAATTTCTCCTACTATACTAATTTACTATAAAATTTAAAATTTTTTCCATTAAAAATACTTTAACCCCCATTATTTATTTTTAACTTTAAAATTTATTTTATTAACTTTAATTCTATTAATTTTCCCCCTCAAATTAATTAAATTTTAATTTCTTTTCAATGTAAATGAAATACTTATACCAAGCTCTAATTTGTTCATTCTAGAAACACTTTCCAGTACTTCTACTTTGTTACGACTTATTTCAATTTTTAAATGAAAGTGACGGGCAATATGTACATATTTCAATTTTTAATCACTTTAATAAATTAATTAAAATTACATTTAAATCCATCTTTAAATTAATATTAAAATTAAATTATCCGCTATAAATTATTTTATTGTAATCCATCATATTCTTAACTATAATCTACATCTTGATCTGAATTAATTTATTTTAAAAATTTTTAAATATTATTTTTATTATAAAATATTTTTTTAACAACGATATATAAAATATTAAATTAAGTAAATTTATTCGTGGATTATCAATTATTAAACAGATTCCTCTAAATGAACTAAAATACCGCCATATTATTTAAGTTTCAATATTTATTATCTACTATTTTAGTATTTTAAATTAAATTTTTAATAATAGGGTATCTAATCCTAGTTTATTATTAAATTTATTAAATCATAAAATTAACCTAAAATTTAATTAAATTAAAATTTTACCTAATAATTTAATATTTATTTTAATTTTATTTTATTTATTAAATACTGAAATAATTTAATTTAATTTTTGTATAACCGCAACTGCTGGCACAAAATTAGTTATTAATTTTCATATTACTAAATCTTAATTTCTTAAATTTTTAATTCCAATTACTATAATTTTCATTAATATTATTTAAATAATTAAAATTTCATACTAAAATTTATATGTAAAATAAATTCATAATAAATTTCTTAAAACATAAAAATTTTATTTATTAGTAAAATTTTCCATATAGATTTTTTTTTTTTTTTTTTTATATTAAATGTATATTAGAAATTAATAAATTTTTATTATTTCTCTTATTTTTTTTTCATAATATTTATATTAAAAATTAATTTCATTATAATCAGAATACAGTTAATTTTAAATGAAAAATATTATTTAATTAATTTTAATTTAAGAAAAAAGTTAATTAATTAACTTGAGAATTAATAGATTAAATATTATATAACAACATTTTAATAATAAATTAATTTTTTAATATATATATATATAAATAAATTAATTAAATATTTAATATATATATATATAAATAATAAATTAAATATTTATAATATAAGAATAATTTATTTCTGTGCCATTCTTAATAATTTTTACATATAATATATATGTTTGAAA